ATATCTTTTACATATCCACCTAGTTTATCGACTTTTTCGGAAATGATAGAACGAAAAATGTCTTTGTACACGACAGAAAAATTATCCCATGTGGATCAGTATCATTATTGGGTTTATACCAATGAGCAAAAAAAGTACAACTTGAACAATGAATTAATAAGTCGAACAAAAGCTCTAGAAAAAGAAAAGGGATTTCTTGCTCTAGATATGCTCGAAAAAAGGACCAGATTATGCAATGATGAAAACGAACAAAAATACTTGCCCAAAACGTATGACCCCTTTTTGAGGGGACCATATCGTGGAACAATAAAAAAATTCTATTCACATATGATCATGAATGATTTAATCACTTCTACAGATACGGAGGATTCCATAGAAATCAATTGGATAAATAAGATTTATGGGCTACTTCCTAATAATTCTAATTATTCCAGAAAATTTGAACATCAAAAGAATCCGCCTGATAGGGAATCATTACTGAATTATATTGGTAATTCCTTAACCTCAATCAAAGAATTTCCTTTTGAGCCTGCACCCATTTTGCATTTTCAAAAATATTCTTTATTGAGAGAGCAAACAAGAATTGATTTTGAAAATCAAACAAAAGCTTTAAAATGGGTATTCGATGTAATTACAACTGATCCAAACGATCAAACAATAATTAGAAATAAATCTATTGGAATAGAAGAAATCCATAAAAGGGTTCCTCGGTGGTCATACAAATTAACTGATGATTTGGAAGAACAGGAGGAAGAAAATGAGGAAGAATCTAAGGAAGATCATGAAATTCGTTCAAGAAAAGCCAAACGCGTAGTAATTTATACTGATAACAATCAGAATACCAACCCTATTACAACTACAAATAATACTAATAATAGTGATCAAGCAGAAGAGGTGGCTTTGATACGTTACTCGCAACAATCGGATTTTCGTCGGGATATAATCAAAGGATCCATGCGTGCTCAAAGACGTAAAACGGTTATTTGGGAAATGTTTCAAGCAAATGTGCATTCTCCGCTTTTTTTGGATCGAATAGACAAAACATTTTTTTTTTCTTCTTTTTATATCTCTGAAATGATGAATCTCATTTTTAGGAATTTATTTTATTATAAATAAAAAAATAAATAAAAATATTGATACATAAGATAAATACAAGAATAGATAAGACGAGATTCGCCCACCTCCCATATATTTAATCCCTTCCCCTATAAAAAAACTTGCAACACCAACACCATTTGTAATTCCATCAATTATACGTCTATCAAAAAACTGAGTTAGTTTGGTTAATCCTCTTATCCCCACGGTAAAAACTCTAGTATAAAAAATATCTATGTAACCACGATTATATGACCAATTGTATATCACATTTTTTATTCGGTCCACAAGAATTCTTTTAGGACCCCCTTTTAAAAATGAATTGATTAAATCCAAATTCTGGAAAAATGAATAAGCGGATCCGTATAAAATATATGCTATGAATAGTCCGAAAATTGCTATACTTACCGAAAAAATTGCATTTGTAAAAAATTCATCCAAATTTACAGAATAATTAGAACTTGAATGTAAAAGATTTGTTGATGGGGTTAACCATTTCGATAATATATCAAAATCTATTACTCCTTGATCAAAAGAAATTCCTATTGATCCAACCAACAAAGTAAATAGTACTAATACAAGAAGAGGAAATAGCATAGTATTGTCCGATTCGTGAGGATACATGGAAGTGTATTTATTTCCAAAGTAAGTACTAAAGTATCGTATCCTATTTCTTACATTATTATCAATTTTGGATCTTTCTTTTGCAAAAAAAGAAACCTTTTTATTCATTGTTGATAAAAGTAAATTTGGATTGACTCCTCTTGGAGTTCCTTTTCCCCATAGAGATATGGAATAGAACGAACCATTTTTCGTGCTACTGTAATTTTTAAAATGAACGCGGAAATACCCATCAAAGGTAAGTAAATATACCCGAAACATATAAAATGCGGTTAATCCTGCTGTGAAATAAGCTATTACTGCGAAAATTGGTGAATACAACCAACTATCATTAAGAATGTCATCTTTGGACCAAAAACAAGCAAGAGGTGGAATACCACAAAGAGAAAGTGTACCCAATAAAAAAGTAGTTCTTGTAATTGGAACATATCTTGTTAAACCACCCATAAGAACCATATTCTGACTTTTATCTGGTGAATATCCAACAATAGGTTCCATTGAATGAATAATAGATCCGGATCCCAAAAACAATAAAGCTTTTGAATAGGCATGAGTGATCAAATGGAATAAAGCAGCTCGATAAGAACCTATACCTAGAGCTAACATAATATAACCCAATTGAGACATTGTGGAATAGGCTAAGCTTTTTTTAATGTCTCTTTGAGCAAGGGCCAAAGTAGCCCCTAATAATAGTGTTATTACACCTATTAAAGAAATGAAATTCATTATATAAGGTATGACTATGAAAAGAGGAAGAAGCCGAGCTACAAGAAAAATTCCTGCTGCTACCATAGTAGCAGCGTGTATAAGAGCCGAAATAGGAGTGGGTCCTTCCATAGCATCAGGTAACCATACGTGAAGGGGGAATTGTGCGGATTTAGCAACTGCACCGACGAATAATAAAGAAGCACACAAGGTAGCAAATAAAGAATTGACCCCATTATTTTGGATTAAGTTATTAGTTATTTCGAGCAAATACCGAAATTCTAAACTACCTGTTATCCAATAAAAACCTAAGATTCCTAACAATAAACCAAAATCCCCTACACGATTAGTTACAAAAGCTTTTTGACAAGCACTTGCTGCAATTGGTCGTGTGAACCAAAACCCTATTAATAAATAAGAACACATTCCCACAAGTTCCCAAAAAATATAAATTTGTATCAAATTTGAACTAGTAACTAATCCCAGCATAGAAGTATTAAAAAAACTCATATAAGCAAAAAATCTCAAATATCCTTGATCGTGATACATATACTTGTCACTATAAATAAGAACCATGATTCCAACAGTAGTAATTAGTATTGACATAATAGAAGTAAGTGGATCGATCAAGTATCCAAACTCTAAGGAAAAATCATTATTGATGGTCCAAGACCATAGATATTGATAGATAAAACTTCCATTTATTTGTTGAATAGACAGATTGGCTGAAAACACCATAGCTATACTTAAGAGTAAAACACTAGGAAAAGCCCACATGCGACGAATATTTTTTGTTGCTGTCGGAATAAGTAGAAGTCCAAATCCTATTGACATAGTAACTGGAAGTGGAAGAAAAGGTATTATCCACGCATATTGATATGTATGTTCCATAAGAAAAGAAACTCTTTTTTCTTATAATTACAAATTGTTCTCGATTCACCAATTCTTATCTTTTTTATCCTTTTAGAAAGGAACAATAATAAAAGAAATAAACAAAAAAAAAGATATGAAAAAAAAAGTCAAATATTGGGATTCTTAATTATTCTGATTTTTTTTTTGTGATTAATAAACATATTTATTATACTATAATAGTATAATAAATATATTATATAGTATACTATATTATAGTAAGGAAAAAGAGTTAGACCAAAAAAAGAGTACTTTTTTTATTCAAATATGGATCATAGTATCTATATTCGAATTAAAAAAAATACCTAGGTATTCTAGTTCATTTTGGGAAGGGAGTAATTACCTAACTTGTTGTGTAACTGATTGATTGGATTGAAACCCAATAAAAAAAACTTATGTTTATCAGAAATCTTATGATACTCCTTACTTTGAATTATGGACATAGCACTCTGGGCTTAATCAATTTTTATTTTCCCTTATTTTCTTCCATTTTTTTCCCTCATGTCATTTATATATGTGATGTGTGATGTGCGCGCATACGTATATGTGATATATATATCACATATACATGTATATATAAATATATTTGTATTATATATATTTGTATGTTTATTATATATTTATATGTTAAAGTAAAAAAACAATGTATATTAAAAAGAGTATATTAAAAAAATTATCCACATACACGAAATAAGTATAGATAATAACTAAGAAGAACGATCTATTTTGAAGAATACATGTCTTTCACATACAACGATAAAAGGAGGAACCCCCCTTTTTTGA